GTTTACGACGAAACCTAGAAATCGATCACTGATCCAATTGGAGTACCTCTACGGGATAGACCTCAACAGAAAACTGTTGAGTAACGGCAGCAAGTGATTGAGTTCAGTAGTTCCTCATAGAAAATTATTGACTCTAGAGATATGGTAATATGGAGAAGACAAAATTGTTTGAAGCGCGCACAGAACCGGAAGCGCCCCTTGTTTCAAAGAGAGGAGGACGGGTTATTCACATTTCATTTGATGGTCAGAGGCGAATTGAAAGTTAAGCAGTGATAATTAGAAAGACCCCCCGGGGAAAAATAGAGATGTCTCCTACGTTACCCGTAATATGTGCAAGTATCGACGTAATTTCATAGAGTCATCCGGTCTGAATGCTACATGAAGAACATAAGCCAGATGACGGAACGGGGAGACCTAGGATGTAGAAGATCATAACATAAGTGATTCGGCAGATTTGGATTCCTATATATCCACTCATGTGGTACTTCATCATACGATTCATATAAAATCCATCTGTATAGATATCATCATATACATCTAGAAAGCCGTATGCTTTGGAAGAAGCTTGTACAGTTTGGGAAGGGGTTTTTATTGATAAAAAAGAAGAATCTACTTCAACCGATATGCCCTTAGGCACGGCCATACATAACATAGAAATCACACTTGGAAAGGGTGGACAATTAGCTAGAGCAGCAGGCGCTGTAGCGAAACTGATTGCAAAAGAGGGTAAATCGGCCACATTAAGATTACCATCTGGGGAGGTCCGTTTGATATCCAAAAACTGCTTAGCAACAGTCGGACAAGTGGGTAATGTTGGGGTGAACCAAAAAAGTTTGGGTAGAGCCGGATCTAAGTGTTGGCTAGGTAAGCGTCCTGTAGTAAGAGGAGTAGTTATGAACCCTGTAGACCATCCCCATGGGGGCGGTGAAGGGAGAGCCCCAATTGGTAGAAAAAAACCCACAACCCCTTGGGGTTATCCTGCGCTTGGAAGAAGAAGTAGGAAAAGGAACAAATATAGTGATAGTTTTATTCTTCGTCGCCGTAAATAGGAACATTGAAAATCGAATTTTTGGAATTGGAAATAATATGATGGGCGAACGACGGGAATTGAACCCGCGCATGGTGGATTCACAATCCACTGCCTTGATCCACTTGGCTACATCCGCCCCTTCCCTTATCTAGCTAAAGGATTTTCTCTTTTTTCCATTCATCATTATACTTCAGATTAAGATCGAGATATTGGACATAGAATGCCAATTTAAAAAATGTAAAAAAAGGAGTAATCAGCCGTGACACGTTCACTCAAAAAAAATCCTTTTGTAGCTAATCATTTATCGGGAAGAATTGAAAAACTCAACAGGAGGGAGGAGAAAGAAATCATAGTGACTTGGTCTCGGGCATCTACCATTATACCCACAATGATTGGCCATACAATCGCTATTCATAATGGAAAGGAACATTTACCTATTTATATCACAGATCGTATGGTCGGTCACAAATTGGGAGAATTTGCACCTACTCTCACTTTCGTGAGACACGCGAGAAACGATAATAAATCTCGTCGTTAGTCGTTCTACTAAGTATTCATGTGAAAAGCCTTATCTTATATCTTATAGTCAGAGTAGAGGTATATTTATTTTCTTTTTCATAAGACTTAGACTTTTCTGACTTATCTTATCTTATACTATACTTCACCTAGGCACTTATCATTCATTGGCGGGGGAGAACTTTTATGATAAAGAACGAAAATTCGGATAGAGAAGCAAAAGTTTTAGCTCAACATATATATATGTCTGTTTTCAAAGCACGAAGAGTAATTGATCAGATTCGGGGACGTTCTTATGAAGAAACACTCATGATACTGGAACTAATGCCTTATTGGGCATCTTATCCAATTTTAAAATTAGTTTATTCTGCAGCAGCAAATGCTAGTCATAATATGGGTTTAAATGAAGCTGATTTATTTATTAGTAAAGCTGAAGTCAATAGAGGTGCTATTGTAAAAAAGTTAAAACCCCGGGCTCGAGGACGTAGTTATCTGATAAAAAAAACCACTTGTCATATAAAGATTTCTTTAAAATCTAAAATTTAGATTCCTATTTAGAAAAAAATGGATGGAAAAAGAATATAAAAATATGGGACAAAAAATAAATCCACTTGGTTTCAGACTTGGAACAACTCAAAGTCATCATTCTTTTTGGTTCGCAAAATCAAAGAATTTTTCTATGGGTCTACAAGAAGATGAAAGAATACGGAATTGTATTAAGGACTATGTAAAAAAAAATAAGAAAATATCCTCAGGTTTCGAAGGAATTGCCCATATAATAATTCAAAAAAGAATAGATTTGATTCAGGTCATAATCTACATTGGATTTCCCAACTTATTAATAGAAGTACGGACACGGGGAGTCGAAGAATTACAGATGAATGTACAAAAAAAGTTTCATTCTGTAAACCGGAGACTCAATATTGCTATCACAAGAATTGAAAAGCCTTATGGACAACCTAATATTCTTGCAGAATATATAGCTTTACAATTAAAAAATAGAGTTTCATTTCGAAAGGCAATGAAAAAAGCTATTGAATTAACTGAACAAACGGGTACAAAAGGAATTCAAGTGCAAATTGCAGGACGTATAGACGGAAAAGAGATTGCACGTATCGAATGGATCAGAGAAGGCAGGGTTCCCTTACAAACAATTCGCGCTAAAATTGATCACTGTTCCTATACAATTAGAACTATCTATGGAGTCTTAGGCATCAAAATTTGGATATTTGTAAACCAAGAATAAGAAAATAAGAATAATGGACCTTTCTTTATCTCGCCATTCTGCTCATCGATAAAAAAGATTTCTAAACTCTTTTCTTATTTTTTTCTTAATCAAAGAAAAACAAACAATTATAATTCTATAAGGTTGAATAAAAATTTGATTTACCCTTTGATTTCATTTAGATTTTATTATAATTGCTATGCTCAGTGTGTGACTCGTTAGTTTTTTCTTTAGAGTTTATAATTTATATTGAAAAAAAAAAGAAACAGTCTGACCCGACTATAAACTTAGTAACTATCAAAACTCAAGAAACTCAAAACTAAAAACCAACTTATTGCTTCATATTGTCGAGATCCCAAGAAACAGTCACTATATGACTGAATCGATCATATAGTTGTAGCAACTGAAATTCTTTTAATAAAAAAGAAATCTGATTATGAATTGTGAAAAAAAAAGGGGATGTGGAAAAATGGAAGGATGATAGAAAGAGAGAATAAAGATATCAATGATATATGATTCCCATATGTATGGTTTATGAAGAATTAACCCATAAAAAAATAAAAAAGGCAGTGTTATAAAGCATCAACATCAATATATAATAAAAATAAAAAATATCTCATTACAATAGAATAAGAAATATACAAATAAAAAATAGAAACTATAGAAGAAAATAAATGAAATTAAAATAATAATCTAAATAATTTAAAAATAATTTCATCAATATGGATAATATAGTCTATTATGTAAGATATCAAAGATAGAAGAATAGATAATCTAAATAATAGAAAATAGAGAATAATTTAATTGAGCTTCGGGTTAAGAAAAACTGAGGAGATTAACTCGCAAACAAATAACAAATTTTGTTGAGAGCTCCATTGCATAGTTCAAGCCTAAGCATTAATAGAGAAGCTATGGGAACGATGGAACCCGTGATTACCATAGGATTTTCTTGAAAACGAATCAATCCTAATGATTCATTGGGTAGGATGGCGGAATGAACCAAAAAAAATATATTTATTCTGAATGGTCATAAATTGACCCTACAAATGAAGGAGTAAAGAGTCAATATTCGCCCGCGAAACCTTTCTTTATTTTTCTTTAATTTCAGAATTTCTTTTATTTTTTATTAGAAATTTTGATAAAATAAAAAGATAAAATAAAATAGAAATACATGTGTATATTGTGTATATATATATAATATTAATAATATTATTGAATCATTAATATTAATAATATTATTGAATCATTTAATTCGTGAGGAGCTGGATGAGAAGAAACTCTCATGTCCGGTTTTGCAGTAGAGATGGAATTAAGAAACAACCATCAACTATAACCCCAAAAGAACCAGATTTCGTAAACAACATAGAGGTCGAATGAAGGGAATATCTTGCCGAGGCAATCAGATTTGTTTTGGCAGATACGCTCTTCAGGCACTTGAACCTTCTTGGATCACAGCTAGACAAATAGAAGCAGGGCGAAGAGCAATGACACGATATGCGCGTCGTGGTGGAAAGATATGGGTACGTATCTTTCCCGACAAACCTGTTACTGTGAGACCTACAGAAACACGTATGGGTTCGGGCAAGGGATCCCCCGAATATTGGGTATCCGTTGTTAAACCGAGCCGAATACTTTATGAAATTAGTGGAGTATCAGAAACTGTAGCCAAAGCTGCTATGAAAATAGCAGCATGCAAAATGCCTATACGAACTCAATTTGTTATTTCAGGATAGGTAAACAAAAGTAAAAGAAGAAAGTAGTATGGATAATGAAAAAAAAAAGAAATATTGTCTGTCCAGAGATAAAGAAATCCGTAGTTTTTTTTTCATTATCCCTTGCATTTAAATAAGAGATTAAAATAAAAATGATATGATTCAACCTCAGACCCTTTTGAATGTAGCGGATAACAGTGGAGCTCAAGAATTGATGTGTATTCGAATCCTAGGAACTGGTAATCACCGATATGCTCATATTGGCGATGTTATTGTTGCTGTAATAAAAGAAGCAGTGCCCAACATGTCTCTAGAAAGATCAGAAATAATTAGAGCTGTGATTGTACGCACGTGTAAAGAACTCAAACGTGACAACGGCATGATAATACGATATGATGACAATGCCGCGGTTATCATTGATCAAGAAGGAAATCCAAAAGGAACTCGAATCTTTGGTGCGATTGCTCGAGAATTGCGACAGTTAAATTTTACTAAAATAGTTTCATTAGCACCCGAAGTCTTATAGATTCTTATAGATGAAAATAGGATATATCCTATCTATATTCTATATCTATATATAGAATATTCAAATATCTGAAATAGATCTGATTAATAGATTGTGTCTCATGTATATACTTTAAATTTCTAAGAAATTTTAATAATGAAATAATAAAAAATAAAACAAAAAAGAAGCATGTTGATTATATCAAAATTAGAAGGCACCAATAACTATAATTCATCATGGGTAGGGACATTATTGCCGATATAATAACTTCTATAAGAAATACTGACATAGATCAAAAAGGAAGAGTTCAAATAGTATCTACTAATATCACTAAAAACATTGTGAAAATACTTTTACGAGAAGGTTTTATTGAAAACGTTCGAAAACATCAAGAAAGTCAAAAAAATTTCTTGGTTTCAACCTTACGACATAGAAAGACTAGGAAAGGGAATAAAATAAAATTAAAGCGTATCAGCCGACCCGGTCTACGAATCTATTCCAACTATCAACGAATTCCTAAAATTTTAGGTGGAATGGGAATTGTAATTCTTTCTACTTCTCGAGGTATAATGACAGATCGAGAAGCTCGACTAGAAAAAATTGGAGGAGAAATTTTGTGTTATATATGGTGATTCTACTGAGGTACCCTAATTTTCTCTTGAACTTACTATTTGTAAAAGAGATAGGAGAAGTGAATTATAGAACTCTTCCTCTATTAGTTAATACTTAAAGGGGGTTCCCTGGAATGAAAGAACAAAAATTGATTCATGAGGGTTTAATTACTGAATCACTTCCCAACGGTATGTTCCGAGTTCGATTAGATAATGAAGATCTAATTCTAGGTTATATTTCAGGGAGAATCCGACGCAGTTTTATACGTATACTACCCGGAGATAGAGTCAAAATCGAAATGAGTCGTTATGATTCAACCAGGGGACGTATAATTTATAGACTTCGCAAAAAAGATTTGAACGATTAGATCATTCTTTGAAACATCCTTTTCGTAGGGATATAATTTGAAGTTCAAAAATGCAATAAACTAATTTCTGTTTCCAAAAAAAATAGATTCAGAATGAAAATTAAGGAATGATAAATATGAAAATAAGGGCTTCTGTTCGTAAAATTTGTGAAAAATGTCGTTTGATTCGTAGGCGGGGGCGAATTATAGTCATTTGTTCCAATCTGAGACATAAACAGAGACAGGGGTAATCCTTCTCAAGTTCTAAATCAAGAACTTTTTAAAAGAAAAACCCATGTACATGTAAAAAGAAAGGATTCATTTTTATATTAAATAGCTATCCCCGTATCTTTCTGATTCTTCTTTCTTTTTATTTTATTCTTATGAATATGATCTAAATATGATCTAATAAAATATGACAAAACCTATAGCAAAAATTGGTTTACGTAAGAATGCACGTATTGGTTCAAAAAAGAATGAACGTAGAATACCAAAAGGAGTTATTCATGTTCAAGCGAGTTTCAACAATACTATTGTAACTGTTACAGATGTACGAGGTCGGGTGGTTTCTTGGGCTTCCGCAGGTACTTCTGGATTCAGAGGTACAAGAAAAGGAACACCCTATGCTGCTCAAGCCGCGGCATTTAATGCTATTCGTACATTAGTTGATCAGGGTATGCAACGAGCAGAAGTTATGATAAAGGGTCCAGGTCTCGGAAGAGATGCGGCATTACGAGCCATTCGGAGAAATGGGATGCTATTAAGTTTCGTACGTGATGTAACACCCATGCCGCATAATGGATGTCGCCCCCCTAAAAAAAGACGTGTGTAGAAATAATAATTCAAGAGATTCCAAGAGAAATAAATGATTCAATGATCTGATCCAATAATCATAAATAAAAGAAAAATAATAGTATGGTTCGAGAAGAAGTAGCAGGATCCACTCGAACAGTAAAGTGGAAATGTGTTGAATCAAGAGTAGACAGCAAGCGTCTTTATTATGGTCGTTTTGTTCTGTCCCCGCTTATGAAAGGTCAAGCCGATACCATAGGTATTGCCATGCGAAGGGCTTTACTTGGAGAAATAGAAGGAACATGTATCACACGTGCAACATCTGAAAATGTTCTGCATGAATATTCTACGATAGCGGGTATTGAAGAATCAGTACATGATATTTTAATAAATTTGAAAGAGATTGTATTGAAAAGTAATCTATATGGAGTTAGGGACGCATCCATTTGCATCAGGGGGCCTAAATACATAACAGCTCAAGATATTATCTTACCACCTTCTGTACAAATAGTTGACACGACACAGCATATAGCTAACCTGACAGAACCAATTGATTTGTGTATTGAATTACAAATCAAGAGAGGTCGTGGATATCATATGAAATCCACAAATGAATCTCACGATGGAAGTTATCCTATAGATATTGTATCTATGCCTGTTCGAAATGCAAATCATAGTATTCATTCTTATGGGAATGGGAATGAAAAACAAGAGATACTCTTTCTAGAAATATGGACGAATGGAAGTTTAACTCCTAAAGAAGCACTTTATGAAGCTTCTCGTAATTTGATTGATTTATTGATTCCTTTTCTACATGCAGAGGAAGAGTACATGAATTTAGAGGAAAATGAAAACAGATGGAATCTACCCTTTTTTTCCTTTCAAGACAGATTCACTAATCTCAAGAAAAACAAAAAAGGAATTCCATTGACATGTATTTTTATTGACCAATCAGAATTGTCTTCCAGGACCTATAATTGTCTCAAAAGGTCCAATATACATACATTATTGGACCTTTTGAATCACAGTCAAGAAGATCTTCTGAAAATGGAATATTTTCGCATAGAAGATATAAAACAGATATTGGGCACTCTACAGAAGCATTTTGCAATCAATTTACCTAAGAAAAAGTTTTCATTTTAAATCCATTGGAATTTTTTAGTTTTTAGAATGAGAAATAAAATAAAAAATAATAGAATAAGTTTTGAATCTCCGACACGGTCCATATATTTGCAGAATAGATACATAATAAGATTGATGTATCTAGGGAAGATCCAGAAGAGGATCTTCCTTAGATACCTATGTCGTGTTATTTAACTTTGAAAAAGACCTAAAGTGAGGGATTTATCGATAGGTAAAGTTGCTCCAATACCTAACCAAAGAGCTACTGCGGTACCGATCAAAAATACTGTTGTAGCTACTGGACGACGAAATGGATTTTGAAATTTATTGACATTCTCCAAAAAAGGTACTGTCAATAATCCTATTGGTACTGAAACCATTAAAAGAACACCCAATAATTTATTGGGCACTGTGCGAAGTATTTGAAATACGGGAAAGAAGTACCATTCGGGTAATATTTCCAACGGAGTTGCAAACGGATCCGCCGGTTCACCTATCATTGACGGCTCTAGAACTGCTAAACCCACACTACATGCAATAGTGCCTAGGATTACTACTGGAAAAATATATAAAAGATCATTGGGCCATGCGGGTTCTCCATAATAATTATGTCCCATCCCTTTAGCCAATTTAGCTCTTAATACAGGATCATTCAAATCAGGTTTCTTTGTTATTTGGATAGGTTAACTCTTGTGGATCCATCCCCCAAAAGAACCGGACATGATAATTTTTTATCATCCGGCTCGAGCAAGAATCAAAAGAATCACAGAAATAGATCCATAGAAGACCTATATTTTATACATATATACATATATAATGTAGAATGACTCTATGTAATAAACTATTTATCAAATTCCATTTCCCCGAGTTTCAACGATTCATTATTCATTGCAAATAATTCAGTTCTGGCAACAGGGAAATGCTCAATATCCAAGTCGGCTTACAAATTTGATCATGATCAAGTGCTTTTTGGATTGTCTCATATCTTTTGGTTAGTATTTATCCTCACAACATCTCGATTGTATTACATAAACAAAATACAAAGTTTTTACTTGTTACTAATAAAGTATAGCCCCTGTTCTTCCTTAGATCCCTTATTTAACTCCGATAGTATAATAGATCAGGGTCGATGCAAAGGAAATGAATGCATCTACATACTATAAAAAATTTACTAAAAAAAAAAAAATCAAACAAAGTAAATAAATAGAACATTGGATCATTCCACATCACTTATTCTAGGGATCTTACGGAGCCTGTTCATGTATGACATGATTCGGGTATGATCATAGAAAATATTCTCCTCAAGTTAAAACCGGCCTATTCTATGCTACATAAAGGGACTGACATGATGGTTGGATGTGGAGACACGTTGGGTTGTGAATTCCAACTTGGCGGATAAAATCATATATCTGCATGGACCAATCAATAGTTCAAGTCACACACTCCCATAATCCATCCCCTTTTAGGAAAATATACTTCAACTATTCGATTCGTATCAAATAAAAAATACTTCAGAATTGAATAGAAGTATCCAAATAACATGCCTTATTTTTCAATAATACATATTTGTAGCAATAAAAGACTCTTGTTCCTCCCCGATATGATAAATTACAAATATCTATGATCTGCCTTCTCTATAAAGGACCCGAAATACCTTGCTTACGTATCATTGGAAAGTGCATTAACATAAATACGGCAGTAAGAAGAGGCAATACAAAAGTATGTAAACTATAAAAACGAGTCAAAGTGGACTGGCCCACACTAGCACTTCCACGTAATAATTCTACCAAAGGCGATCCTATTATAGGAATAGCTTCAGGTACGCCTGTTACAATTTTTACTGCCCAATAGCCAATTTGGTCCCGAGGTAAGGAATAACCAGTTACGCCAAAAGATGCGGTCAATACAGCCAGAACTACCCCTGTAACCCAAGTTAATTCGCGGGGTTTTTTAAAACCCCCCGTAAGATACACACGAAATACGTGCAAGATCATCATTAGAACCATCATACTTGCTGACCATCGATGAACTGATCGAATTAACCAACCAAAGTTGGCCTCAGTCATTATGTATTGAACAGAGGAAAAAGCCTCTGTAACAGTTGGACGATAGTAAAAGGTCATAGCAAAACCCGTAGCTACTTGTACTAAAAAACAAGTCAGCGTAATCCCCCCTAAACAATAAAATATATTGACATGAGGAGGAACATATTTACTAGTTATATCATCTGCAATCGCTTGAATCTCGAGACGTTCCTCGAACCAATCATATACTTTATTGAGATAGGTAAACCAAGAAAGACTCCCCCTCTTAGAGCCGTATATGAAAATTTCATCTCGTACGGCTCAAGCCGAAACACACAAATACTGGTTTCAACGGATATGGAATAGAGAGTTTCAAACTTCTTGTGGCTTAGCCACTTGACTCGATTTGACCCAAAGATACGAAGTAAGAAAAATCCGGAATCTCTTCTTTGTGATGATAATGCCAAGAAATACAATATCGAGTTGGCTCATCTATCTTTCTTTATGTTAATCGTGACAGGCCTCTTGAATCTTCTCTTCCCTATCTTTTTTTTTTTTGATAGGAATTCTCTTGTTGAGACCCTATGAATCAATTGAAACCTCAGATTCATACTAGAACCACGATGATTTAAGAAAACCAAAGCTAAACTCAAAGGATTTCTGAGTAAAAACCATTTGATCATCACTTCTTCAATGAATGTAATAACTCAACAAAATCTAGAGAAAGAGGTTTCTTTCGGAAGTATGAAGGAAAAAATTGTTTGATTTAGAAAAGACCTATTTCCCGATTTCCATTTTTTTTTTAATCCGGTTGCGAGGTCTGAATAATAGGTATGAATCATAGTTCAAATATTTATTTTCTTGATCTATTCTATATAGTCCGTGCTCCAGAGACTAGAATCAATATCTGACGAGGTAGAATCATCTTGATAGAGATGACAGGTCCATTCTCTGTATTATCAATAGGATCAATTATAACAAGTCACACGCTCATATTCCGGAAATGAAATATCGAAACAAATAAATTTCACGATCGAACTACCAGAAGGGTCTATAAATCCAAGTCTTAGGTAATCTTAAGTTGAAGTATTAAGAATCTTAAGCATTAAGTAAGTATAAGTAAAAGAATCTTTTTGATTGAAAAACTAGGACTTACTAGTTTTTATGAACTAATTCATTGAAATTCCATCCAGTAAAACAGATGAATTATAAATTTCTAAAATAATAGATAGAAATATTGCAAATAGAGCCATTGCAACTCCCATAAGTGGTGTAGTCCCCCACCCTGGAGCTACTTTTCCATATTCCGAATTCAATGGTTTCAATAAACTCCCTATGCCAGTTGATCTTGGCCCAGATCTAGAACTACTCTCAACGGTTTTTGTAGCCATAAATCCTCTTTCATCATGGGTTTAAATCTGTTGACTTTGTATACCATTCTGTTGTAGTTGTAAATAAACAACATTATCGTGATCCTTTGTGATCTTGAAATTATTGAAAAATGGAAACAGCAACCCTAGTCGCCATCTCCATATCCGGTTTACTTGTAAGCTTTACTGGGTATGCCTTATATACCGCTTTTGGGCAACCCTCTCAAAAATTAAGAGATCCCTTCGAAGAACATGGGGACTAGTTGAAGTAATGAGCTCCAATATTAATATGGGGGCTCATTACTTCAATGGAAATAATGAAAAATCATTTCATTTTTTTAGTTGGAACTTTAGGTGGTTCTCGAAAAAAGATAGCGAAAAAAATTATCCCTAAAGTCGAAACTAAGAGGAATATATAAACCAATGCTTCCATAGATTCGATCGTGGTTTACAATTATAGCTTCCACACCTATTCATTTTGGATTATTTACTAAAGAAATTCGAATTTGAGATTTACAATTTACTATTACTAACTATTACTATTACTATTACTATCTATATAGTATGTATATATAGATATAGTCATTCATATCTTATTACTATTCGATTATATTCTATTTCGAATTTTTCTATATTATTCTATTTATACATCAAAATATAGAAAAAAAAGATAAATATATCAAATATAATGAAATATCTAAATACTAGAATAAAAGAAAAAATAGAGGCAAAAGATGGCAAAGGAATTTTGTATCATACTACTTGTCTCCTTGTAGTTGGATCTCCAAGTTTTTGGAATGCTCCAAATTCCACTTGAGCATCCAAATCTGGATCAATACCGGCAAAAACATCTCTGAACAAGGTTCTGGCGCCGTGCCAAATGTGTCCGAAAAAGAAAAGCAAAGCAAACGTAGCATGCCCAAAAGTGAACCAACCCCTTGGACTACTACGAAAAACACCATCGGATTTCAAAGTAGCCCGGTCTAATTCAAAAATCTCACCTAATTGGGCACGTCTAGCATATTTTTTCACAGTAGCAGGATCACTATAAATGACTCCATTGAGTTCTCCACCACAGAATTCAACAGTTACCCCTACTTGTTCAACACTATACTTGGATTCTGCCCTTCTAAAAGGAACATCGGCCCTCACAATTCCGTCTCCATCTACCAAAACTACCGGAAATGTTTCAAAAAAGGTAGGCATACGACGTACAAAGAGTTCACGCCCTTCTTTATCTCTAAATATGGGGTGCCCCAACCACCCAACAGCTATTCCATCCCCATTATCCATTGAGCCTGCTCTGAATAATCCCCCTTTCGCCGGATTATTACCAATGTAATCGTAAAAAGCTAATTTTTCGGGAATTTTAGACCAAGCTTCCGATAAACTCAAATTTTCGGCTAGTCCGGCCCCAACTCTTCGATATATTTCTTGTTGGAAGTACCCCTGATCCCACTGATAACGAGTGGGACCAAATAATTCGATTGGAGTAGTTGCTGAACCATACCACATAGTTCCAGCAACTACGAAAGCTGCAAAAAAAACAGCAGCAATACTACTGGAAAGCACAGTTTCAATATTACCCATGCGTAATCCTTTGTATAAACGTTGAGGCGGACGGACACTAAGATGGAATAGACCCGCTAATATGCCCAATGTACCTGCTGCAATATGATGAGAAGCTATTCCCCCCGGAACAAAAGGATCAAAACCTTCCGCACCCCACGCTGGATTTACAGATTGTACTTTTCCCGTTAATCCATAAGGATCAGACACCCATATACCAGGACCATATAATCCTGTTACATGAAATGCACCAAAGCCAAAGCAAGCAACTCCTGAGAGAAATAAATGAATTCCAAAGATCTTGGGCAAATCCAAAGAAGGTTTTCCCGTACGTTCATCACAGAATATTTCTAGGTCCCAATACACCCAATGCCAGATAGCTGACAAGAAGCACAAGCCAGAAAACAAAATATGTGCTCCTGCCACGCCTTCATAACTCCAAATGCCCGGATTCATTATAGTTCCTCCCGATATATTCCAACCCCCCCACGAATTGGTTATTCCTAAACGAGTCATGAAGGGTATAACGAACATGCCTTGTCTCCACATTGGATCAAGAACAGGGTCAGAGGGATCAAAAACCGCTAATTCATATAGAGCCATCGAGCCGGCCCAACCAGAAACTAGAGCTGTATGCATTATATGGACAGAAAGTAATCGACCGGGATCATTCAATACAACGGTATGAACACGATACCAAGGCAAACCCATGTAAATACCCCTTTCTGAAAAAGAAATAGACATTATGTAACTTTATCGCATTGGAAAAGACTAGACCGTGTATTTCACCTGTTTGGTAGATTTTTTATAGGAAAGGATTAATATTTATTTGTATTCCCTTCTTTTTATTTTTAATGAAATAGAATTCTTTCTATTTCTTTCTATTTAGAAGAACAAATAGAAACAGATCTTATTCTATACCCAATAAGTACCAATACGCAATGGGAGGATTTTTAGGGAAAAAAATGCATAGATACTTTTTTTAGAATTCAAAATCATTCGAACAATCGGCTGATCCCATCGATCCCCTTCGTTACAATCTTTCTTTATTCATTCTGTATTCCTCTATGAACCTTCCAGTTCTATATATTCTATATATATATATACTTATATATACTAATAAGTCTAGCTAGATAAGAATATTAAGTTCTATTTTAGAGAATCTAAATAAGATTCTAAATAGAAAGAAGATTAAAAGATATAAAAATAGAATATAAGAAGAATATAAGAATAGAAAAGAAAGAGAAAAAATGATGAAGACAATAAAACCATGGTTACGTTTCCATATTAAAGTAAAATATAGTACTTCATTTTTTTCTTTATCTTAATGCCCCTTGGTGTTCCAAAAGTACCTTTTCGGAGTCCTGGAGAGGAAGATGCAGCTTGGGTTGACGTATAGTGCGACTTGTCAGACAGATTGGTCATATGGTATTTCTCCGTTATCTCCCTCGATCGAGTATTCTCTGTTTCGCCCAATCCAATAAATATATATTCATTTATTGAACCATCAATAATTCGGAGCGTGAAGCACAATAATTCCTACTGGGGATCAATATTATCAATTAAAATAATTGATGGTTTACTTGGACTGATAAAAGAAAGTATCCAGGCTCCGTTCAAAGAATACCAAATTGTAAATGGTAAGAGTAAAAGTAATAGAACGGGAGTGTAAATGTAGTAATTCTGAAATAAAGAATAGAAAAAGAAAATAGAAATTTCATTAAATTCTTAATAATCTATTAAATTCATTATTAATGAAATAGAATATAACTTACTATAAGAGAATCTATTTTGTAGAATATATAATAATTACACGATTACTGCTTGTATCATAGACTATTATTAGACTTACTATAGGGATAATCTTAAACTTCCTACCAATGGAGTAGTATGATGAATACATCGAATATTTTTTGTAAAGGTATGTGAAAAATTGAAAAAAAAAAGAAGTGGTACTGGAATCATTTGACCTATATGCTCAAATGGAATTCGGGCAAATATTCCCCCGGAGTAGAACAAGAACCTAAAAGAATTGAAAGGGCCATTCAGGAACAAGAAAATGACATCGTAATTTGAATTTCGATGAAACAATACATCAATGAGAGGTTAGTTCAATAAGTTCATAAAATTCTTTTTGATTTTCTACATTATAGAATATAGGGAAGGGGAAGGAGAGCAAAACTCATGTTAAAAAAAAAAGAAATAGGATTGGAATCGACACATTGATTTTTTTTTCGCAATTCTTTCGAACCGTATGCATCCAAAGGTGCACGTACGGTTCCTCAGGGATACAATTTTGCCCTAATCAACCGACTTCATCGAGAAAGATTACTTTTTTTAGGCCAAGAGGTTGATAGCGAGATCTCGAATCAACTTGTAGGTCTCATGATATATCTCAGCATAGAAGATGATACTAGGGATCTTTATTTGTTTATAAATTCTCCAGGCGGATGGGTAATACCAGGAATAGCCATTTATGATACTATGCAATTTGTGTCACCGGATGTACATACAATATGTATGGGATTAGCCGCTTCAATGGGATCTTTCGTTCTGGTCGGAGGAGAAATTACCAAACGTCTAGCATTCCCTCACGCTTGGCGCCAATGAGTTTTTTTATTTGAGAAAAAAAAGAATACTATGCCTTCGCTGTATCGAATATGAATTAAATAAAGAATAAGTAATAATAGCATGGCAATTCGAGTTCGATATGAACAAACCTTTATTGTTTTTTTCTAACATGAGATTTTGTATCGAGATAGTAGTATGAAAGAAGGGTTATTCCCAATTTGATTTTATGTGTCAAGCAAGAGTCAATTTCAGCGTCACAAACCATTATTCTTCCACACCAGAAGTCTCTTTCTTATTTTTATGTTATGAGAGAAAGAGTTAAAAAAAATGGAAAAAATCATTTGATCCTTCTTGGATCCTATCAAAAAAAACTTTGGGATTGCTAATCCACAGATGAGATAAATATATAAAGCAACAGAACCATCATAGTATCTTTTTAACTACTACGAAAGGAAGGGTGGTAAATGGATCATTTAACGATTTGGATCGGATAGGTTCTATTTATTCTTTTCGATAGAATAGCTTCTATCGAAAAGATAAATTCCATTGCAGAGCCGTATGCAATGTACAAAAGATGCCCGTACGGTTGTTTAATTCTATTTTTTATTGTTATTTTGATTCCCCCTTACTTTAATACTTTAACCCAATCGTGCAATATATAGATAGAAGAACCATTCATGATGTTATATCAATATCATCAGGGTTATGATTCACCAACCTGCTAGTTCTTTTTACGAGGCACAAGCAGGGGAATTTATTCTGGAAGCAGAAGAACTATTGAAGCTTCGCGAAACTCTCACAAAAGTTTATGTACAAAGAACGGGCAACCCTTTATGGGTTATATCCGAAGATATGGAAAGGGATGTTTTTATGTCAGCAACAGAAGCCCAAGCTCATGGCATCGTTGATCTTGTAGCGGTCGAAAATGATAATACTGGGGATTCCATATAAATATACGAATTCCTTTTAAAAATTGGAATTTCCCGTGTGAATAGAAATCATTCATAATCATCAACCATCAGGTTAAGATCGATCTAAACCAACCCGCTCTATTCTATTTAGAATGAGATTCTATAGACACGCCATGCCAACCATTAAACAACTTATTAGAAACGCACGACAGCCAATAAGAAATGTCACGAAATCTCCCGCTCTTCGAGGATGTCCTCAGCGTCGAGGAACATGTACTAGGGTGTATGTGCGACTCGTTCAGTTCAGATCATGAGTTTGAAAAATGTAAAAGTTTTTTACAGTATCAACGACCACTATCAATGAATCTAGGATAGATATAGTGAAAGACGGCCTTTTAATTGACTAGTATCTAAAAATGAAGATCTATAATCTACTTAATTATGTTATGAATTTATGGTTTCTATTGGTGCAAATCCAATCACTCCATTTGAGATGAGAAGGAATTCTCCATTGGTAACAAATAGTTATCCATTAAGCGGAGGAAAAAGGTTATGCTCCTATTCCTTTTCTTGAAAAAACGGACTAACAGGGTCAGCTACCTAGCCAACTTTCAGAATTAAATGCCGTCACTGTATGGATAGCTTTTTTGTGAAAAGGACTATTACTTTATAATTAGAATTGAAAAAAGAATTCTAATTGAAAAATGAATGGGTAGAGCCAAATAGAGCCAAAGAGTGTGAACTATACAAGTTCACGATAAAATTCGATGAAATGAAGAGGCTCCGGTGTATAGAGAGGACCTCACCGTTTCAGAAGTTACCATAGAAACGAGGAAACCCACTATTCTTTTTTATTTAGTAGCATTTTAATTTCTTATTTCCAGGCGAGATACCTTGAAGAAAGAAAAATCGTGGTCGGGAAGGTCATAGTCGCAAAAGCCATTGGAATTTATATTTTATATATTGGAAGAATCCGTTTTGTTATTAATCGACCGGAGGAAAAGGATGACTGAAAGAAGAGAAATCAATTAGTTATTCAAGAAGATTTCATTTGATTCAATGACCAGAGTTAAACGAGGATATACAGCTCGGAGACGTCGAAAAAAGATTCGTTTATTTGCATCAACCTTTATAGGGGCTCATTCAAGACTTACTCGAACAACTACTCAACAAAGAATGAGAGCTTTGGTTTCTTCTCATCGAGATAGGAGCAGGAAAAAGAGAGATTTTCGTCGTTTGTGGATCACTCGGATAAATGCGGTAACTCGTGAGGATAGGCTATTCTATAGTTATAGCCTATTCATCCACAATCTGTACAAGAGACAATTGCTTCTGAATCGTAAAATACTTGCGCAAATAGCCCTATCAAATAAGAATTGTTTTGATATTATTTCAAATAATATCATTAATCAAAAATAAAAAAAAAAAAAAAAAGAAAAGAATACAAATCAAATAAAGGAATAAAAGAATCTTCATTATTATACAGGAAACAAGAATGATTGAAACAGGATTTCCCGGAGAATGGACTCCGGGAAGATAGAAGAAAAAGAAATGAAGATTTGAGTAGTAGGAATAAACGAACATCTTTCAAGAAAAAAAGATTTCTTTCCCATTTTTACTTTTTTATAATTTTATAGTTTATAATACAAGAATCAAATCTGGATTCTAGTTTTTTTTCGAGCAAAAAATTCATATTAATATGAGCTTGAGTTCCGATTGGACTTTTGAAGAGTCTATCTATTTATTTTTGGTTCTAGGGATCGATTCCACTCTCTCCAATTGTTTCTCATTATTACGAAAAGGTAACAAAGATAAAATACGAGCTTGTTTTATAGCAATAGTAATTAATCGTTGTTGTTTCAAAGTTAACCTATTTGTCCGTCTAGATAATATTTTTCCTTGTTCACTAAGAAATCGACTAATTAAACTCATGTTTCTATAATCGATTCGATCCCCCGATCCGATTGGGGGTAAACGTCTACGAAAAGATCGCTTGGATTTACGAAAAGGTTGTTTGGATTTATCCATGGTTTGTTTATTCCTTCTATATATCTATAGAAATATCTATATAAAATAATCTATAAAATAGAATACTTTTTTTTATTCATTTAATTAAGATTCGACCAAAATAGGATTTGGTTTGTATTATATATGTTAAGATGTAAAGTTCTTAGTCTTCCCACTACTTGTAAAAATCACACAAGCATTCCATTACATCTATTTCTTTATTTCCCCATGAATTGTATACTTTTGACAATAGCGACAAAATTTTCTAAATTCTAGTCGATTGGGTGTATTGTGTCGATTCTTTTGAGTAATATATCTAGAAATGCCCGGCGATTTTTTATTGACACCCTTTCGAACACAACAGGTACATTCCAAAATAACTCTAATTCTAATATCTTTACCCTTGGCCATGAACCTCCTTTTCATTTTGGATCGACTTCACTTTAGAACTCTCTTCATTTTCTTTTTGATCCGAACCAAAGAAAAAGAAAAGAAAAAAGAATCTATATTCTATATCTATACTATATTAACTATATTAATAAAAGTTATTAACTAGAAATGTAATTTGTAAATATTTTCTTTTTCTAATTCTAAATTAGAATAATTTGAATGACTTCTAAGTACTATAATCTAAAAAAGAATTACTATTAAATTACTATTAATTAATATAACTATAAAGAAAAAGAGTCATATTCATTAATAGAATAATATTACGAATATCGTAATAATTAATTAATACAATTTTTTCTAACTAGAAATTCTTCCTATCCTAATCTCAGTATCTTCTTCTTCTTTCTATGTTAGAATTTCGTGGAACCGCCCCTAGACTGGATCCACATTTCCATTTATTTTCCAAAAAATTCTATCGTAGATTCACTGTATTTTGACTGAGGTTCGATACACTCTTTCTTCTTTGAGAATAGAAAAGAAAAAGGAGGCGAAATTGGAGCCATGTTACGTAGAATTGTATCTCAAATCTTCTTCATTTTTTCACAGATCAATAAAAGAATTCAATCAAGATGAAAAAAAGGGGAATGACAAGGCATCTGGAAATAAACGATTAATTTCTATCAATAGACCTGCTAAAGACCCAAACCATAGAGTGGTTAACACAGGTGCCGTTGAGAGATATGTTTTTATATATCGCATTGAAAATCCTCCTTCGTCTTTTATTTTTTTTTTTTCTTATTTCTTTCAATTCTTTATTTATATTGTATATTGTAATACATATATAGTCTCTAATACATAGATCATAGATAACCCGATATTTGAATTTTAGTTCAAGATTATTTGTTTTTGCTTGAAATAAAATTATAATTAGGAATTACTAACTAAAATGCATATATATGTACAATGATCCAGCAGATTCCATTTTGCCGCCCTCTAAAAAAAAATGACAAAAAAATTATCTACCTATCTATATAGAGATGGTAGAGCAAAAAAGAAGGATGTGGAAAACAAGACATGGATTTTAGAAAATGGACACTGTACAACAATCTTTAAAAGGGATGTAGCGCAGCTTGGTAGCGCGTTTGTTTTGGGTACAAAATGTCACAGGTTCAAATCCTGTCATCCCTACCTATTCTTTCTCCTATGGACAGTTAGGAGGGATTCATTGAATAAGATCGGGAAATTTTGGACATAATTTTTCATTTTTGCATACTATATGCACACAAAACCCTCGGGGT